TACTCATATAAATTATAAAAGTACAAATGTGGGAGAGATCAAGAAGATGCAGGGTAATTTATCTGATTGGCTAGTCAAGCATGAGCTAGTTCATAGATCTTTGGGCTTTGATTACCAAGGAATAGAGACTTTACAAATAAAAACTGAGGATTGGGACTCCATTGCTGTCATTTCATATGTATATGGTTATAATTATTTACGCTCCCAGTGCGCTTATGATGTAGCACCGGGTGGATTTTTAGCTAGTGTGTATCATCTTACGAGAATACAGTATGGTATAGATAAACCTGAAGAGGTATGCATAAAAGTCTTTGTCCCAAGGAATAATCCTAGAATACCATCTGTTTTCTGGGTTTGGAGAAGTGCGGATTTTCAAGAACGGGAATCGTATGATATGTTGGGAATCTTTTATAATAATCATCCACGCCTTAAACGTATTTTGATGCCTGAAAGTTGGATAGGCTGGCCCCTACGTAAGGACTATATTACTCCAAATTTCTATGAAATACAAGATGCTCATTGAATGACAAGAAACTAATGTTAACTTATATAACAATGACACTACTTCAGAATTTATTCAAGTCAAGGAATATTTTTACGTCCTGTTTCAGATGAAACAGAGTAAATGGACTCTAATTCGTATTCTAGACGGGCTAAAAGCTAAAAAGGGGCTTCAATTCCCCAATTTGTATGCATTTCGTATGAGCAAAAAAAACAATAGAATAGGATGAATCAAAAGAGTTCTATACCATGTACCATGAACTTTGTACCGCGCATATTAATATTACTTAGAGGGATCTCAGGAAGTAAAATATAATTAAGTAAAGTATAAGTAGGAATGAAAAAATAAATATAAAAACAAAATTAAGAAATACAAAAGGATCAGATTTTATCTGTACTGTGTTTGAAATACATTCTGTTTATTTCTATCTTTCAACTCCTTTAGACTTTTAAGTTTTTTAACCAACCCTTTAACTTTTTAATTTTAGATAACGGTCAAAAAAAAAAAGAGAGCATAATCCCATTTTGTTCTTTACCAGACATATATTTTACCCCATCTCAAAAATGGAGATATATCCATACACTATACCATATATCTTATATACCTAGATGAATATAATTTAGGTATACATATATATAATTAAATTATATAATTAAATTCTAATGCTAGAAGCTATTAATGATAATGAATATATATCTCGATTAGTCTCGATTAATTTGTATTAATCATTATTTGATCCATTATTTACGTGTCAGGAACCAGATTTGAACTGGTGACACGAGGATTTTCAGTCCTCTGCTCTACCAACTGAGCTATCCCGACCTTTTCCCCCGCATTATCCTAGTAGAGCACTTTATCTATATCAATTAAAGGGACTAAAAAAGTAAGAAAGTATTAAAAAATCTTACCCAGCCCCTGAATTTATTAGATAAAAAAAAAAAAAAAGGATAAGATAAAAAGTAGTTAAGAAGTATAGTTAAGTTAGTAATAAAAATAGGCTTTTATTGGGGATAGAGGGACTTGAACCCTCACGACTTTTAAAGTCGACGGATTTTCCTTTTACTATAAATTTCATTGTTGTCGGTATTGACACGTAGAATGGGACTCTCTCTTTATTCTCGTTCGAATAATCGGTTTTTCAAAAGATCTATCAGACTTTGGAATGAATAATTTGATCATTTAATATTCGATTCTTCCTCCAACTTCGATTGGAATATCGAATGGAATAGATTCACAATGATTCTTAAATTTTTCATATATAATGGATTTGGGCTGCGATTAATCAATCGTTTACTATGTGAGTATGTATATCTACATATATAGGGCGGGTTTCTTTTCAATAATTTTGATAGAAGGATTCCGGCTACTAGCGCATGTAACGTAATCAACTCCATTTGTTAGAACAGCTTCCATTGAGTCTCTGCACCTATCCTTTTTTTTGATTGTAGTTTAATTTTGATATTATTAAAATAATATTAAAACTATAAATTACAAATTAAACCCTCCTTTTTTTTGAAAAAAAAAAGATTTGGCTCAGGATTGCCCATTTTTAATTCCGGGGTTTCTCTGAATTTGGAAGTTATCACTTAGCAGGTTTCCATACCAAGGCTCAATTTAATCAAGTCCGTAGCGTCTACCGATTTCGCCATATCCCCTTTTGCGACAGGATCTAGTTGTAATTCTATTCAACTCTTTTATTTATTTATCTTGTAATCGTTGCGTTGAATTCATTATCTAATGATTCTTATATCTAAAAAATGTTATGCCACTTTTTTCGCCATCCTCTATCATTTCATTTTCATTGTTTTTCATCGTATTGAATGAACCATATTTAGTTCTAATCAGACATGATTCTATCATTAGATGTGTCCCCAATTCAATATGAATAGATATATCCTACATATATATGTCTCCTCTCTTCTTTTTGAGTTTAAAAGCGCGATTCGTAATACTGGAAGGATCGATACCCATTACTTTTTTTCGCCCTATCTTCTCCTTTATGAATGAAAACAAAGGAATGTATTATTCTAATTATAACTTGATTATAACTTGAATTGTATCTTTTATCTTTTCTTAGGCTGGATTCACTATCATTATATAATAATTTATAGAATATACAATATAATTAATTAGCATAATTTGGTATAACTGCTCTAAGAAAGAATTAGACTTTTCTAAAACTAAAATAATAATATCAAATTAATATTATATTATTATTAAGTAATAATATGGAAATATTATCTATTTTATAGTATTATAATTAAGTATCTATTTATAGTATAAATAGATACTTAATTATAATTTAAATATTATTTTCAAAATAATAAATATTAATTAAACTAAATTAATTAATAGCTGATATATCAAATATGGTAGTTTCCGGAATCATTTCTATTTCTGCTATGTGAGCGTGAGCCCGCTTAGCTCAGAGGTTAGAGCATCGCATTTGTAATGCGATGGTCATCGGTTCGATTCCGATAGCCGGCTTTTATCTATCGATTTTTCCATGATTGATAATCTCTTCTCCCCCCTTTCTTCAAATATAGGTCGCGGATCTATTATATCGTATTAATAAAAATGGATTGGAGTGGAACAATTAGATCTCTCACAAAATAAATAATAAAACAGAGACTTAACTTCCTTACTATCATATACAAATACAAAAAATCTAGATATTGATACAATGCATTCCATTCTATTTTCATTCTACTGAAGTATTGTATACTTCAGTAGATTTAGCCTTGAATTGTTTATCCTTTAGTTCAGTCTTAATTTATATTTTTATTTAAAAATTTCAATAAAATAAAAAAAGGAGTTTTATGTCTCGTTACCGAGGGCCTCGTTTCAAAAAAATACGCCGTCTGGGGGCTTTACCTGGATTAACTAGTAAAAGGCCTAGATCTGGAAATGATCTTAAAAACCAATTGCGTTCTGGGAAAAGATCGCAATATCGTATTCGTCTAGAAGAAAAACAGAAATTGCGTTTTCATTATGGTCTGACAGAACGACAATTACTTAGATATGTACATATCGCTGGAAAAGCCAAAGGGTCAACGGGTCAGGTTTTACTACAGCTACTTGAAATGCGTTTGGATAACATACTTTTTCGATTGGGTATGGCTTCAACCATTCCTGGAGCCAGACAATTAGTTAACCATAGACATATTTTAGTTAATGGTCGTGTAGTAGATATACCAAGTTATCGTTGCAAACCCCGAGATACTATTACTACGAAGGATAAACAAAAATCAAAAGCTCTGATTCAAAATTATATTGCTTCATCGCTCCGCGAGGAATTGCCAAAACATTTGACTATTGACTCATTCCAATATAAAGGATTAGTAAATCAAATAATAGATAGTAAGTGGATTGGTTTGAAAATAAATGAGTTGTTAGTCGTAGAATATTATTCCCGTCAGACTTGAACCTAATAAAAATAACAAAGAAAGGTTCAGACAATTTGACTTTATACCGTACCCTTTTTGTCGAAGGAAATCTATTTAAGAGCCGTGATCCACATTTTTCTTATTCACGTATCACAAATAGATCTGCAGTAATATTTTTTTCTTTTTTAGTTTTCTCATATTTGTATTTTACGTACCACAGTAATGTAATTAGGAATAGAGAATCTCTTCAAATAAAGTTCTTACTTACTGTTGGAATAATGCTATCCATTGTTATTTTATTTGATACATTGTGGTCGGTAACGTTGGTGACTCGATAGAAACGGAAAGAGAGGGATTCGAACCCTCGGTAAACAAAAGCCTACATAGCAGTTCCAATGCTACGCCTTGAACCACTCGGCCATCTCTCCTTCATAATCTTATTATTGGTCAGAAACCGAGTGAAGTGAATAGCGAGTCATTCATATTAGTACACTACGGGTACGACCAATCAATGGTTCCATAGGAATAAAAGATTCCTTTCAACTTTCATAATTTCTCCACAGCAATTTCCTTAATGGATTTTTCTATTTCAATTGTATGATACATACGCTTTATGCAAATCAAAGAGATGGTTACTCTCCTCTATTTTTCATGGAATCATTATTCCTTTCTTTATTTTTCCTCTTTTCTTTTTTCTTTTGATTATAACCAAATCAAAACTTTTCGAGTTACCAGAAAATCTATAGTAAAATAAAGTCCTTGGTTAGTCAACTTAGATAAAATTGTACATAGTTCCTACAAATTTCTCAGTATACTACTAAATTTGTAGGAAATCCAATCTGATTCAAATATTTGATATCTCATCCCCCCTATCCAAAAGGACACAGGAAGATCCACATCTTTTTTAGAATTAGTCTATTTTTATGATATTTCGTACTACTGTACAATTTTGTGGAATCATTTTCTTTTGTGAAAATGGGAAGAATTATAGAATGGATTGCTAATTATGCCTAGATCCCGGATAAATGGAAATTTTATTGATAAGACTTCTTCAATTGTAGCCAATATCTTATTACGAATAATTCCGACAACTTCAGGGGAAAAAAAGGCAT